ATTATTCTATAAATAAATTTAATAATTATAAGGAATATAAATAAAATAGATCTAGTTTGATAATTCAGATCTTATTTTGTAAGATAAAATAAATTATACTGTAGAATTGTTAATGTAGATTAATTCTAATCAAAATTTTAGATGAATTTATATAATTAATTTATATAAATAAGATAAAAAGGTCTAATTTAATTTATAATTGTATAGCAAATTATCTATTACTATCGTATTAATTATTATTGTTAATTATTATTGTTAAATATTATTGTTAAATATTATTGTTAAATATTATTGTTAAATATTATTGTTAAATATTATTGTTAAATATTATTGTTAAATATTATTGTTAAATATTATTGTTAAATATTATTGTTAAATATTATTGTTAAATATTATTGTTAAATATTATTGTTAAATATTATTGTTAAATATTATTGTTAAATATTATTGTTAAATATTATTGTTAAATATTATTATTATTATTATTATTATTATTATTATTATTATTAAATTTAATTTGTAAATAGGAAAATTAAAATTTGTATAATACATGAGAGATTAAAAAAATTTGTTTATTACATAATATATAAAATAATAATTTATTTATATATTGCTGCATACCCTTCTTGGTTTTGGGGTTTGTCAAGAATTTCGTTTAGTCTGCAGTGGGTGGGGGGTAAGGGGGGTTTGAGCTATGGAAATTGGTTATTTAAATAGTGTAGGCTCAGGCGTCTGCACTCGCACTCGCACTCGTGTATGCGTATGCGTATGCGTATGCGTATGCGTATGCGTATGCGTATGCGTATGCGTATGCGTATGCGTATGCGTATGCGTATGCGTATGCGTATGCGTATGCGTATGCGTATGCGTATGCGTATGCGTATGCGTATGCGTATGCGTATGCGTATGCGTATGCGTATGCGTATGCGTATGCGTATGCGTATGCGTATGCGTATGCGTATGCGTATGCGTATGCGTATGCGTATGCGTATGCGTATGCGTATGCGTATACGTATGCGTATGCGTCCGTGTTTGTGTCTGCATATGTGTATATATACGTATGTGTGGACGCGAACATCTGGGTACGTGGATAAGTCCACGTACAGGTACGTATAAACGTACGAAAGGGGGGATAACTCAATATAGAATTGTATTATGTCCATCTAGCATTAACGATATTGTCTAAAAAAGCATTGACTACATGCATCTAGAGCATTTCACTCGTTACCTACTCTTGAATTACAGCATATGTCCCGTAACCATTGAAAGAATTTCCTTGTTCCATTGACTAAAATTCCATGCTAACCATTATGAGGATACCGAAGGTACACGTTAAGTCCAGCTACAATACATGCATTTGTGTTGAGGCCCTTCTCGGCCGTAGCTGAGTCCAAGCATCCCCAAAAAATAAAAATACCAAGGGCATGGCACCACAGTTATGCTTCGGCATGGGCTGATTAGACATTAATCCATCGAGATGTCTTATTTAAGGGGAAAGAGTGGGCGATTTTAGGTGAGATGGTCCTGAAGAAAGAACCAGATGTCTTGTGAAATACAAGGTTAGAAACCCCCAAGTTAAATGGGCCCGGGGCGAGGAGAGGGATACTGTTCACAAGGGTTGTTGATTTCACGTGAGTTGGTAGATTAAGAAATAACCTAATGGAGGTGATATGCGGGTGGCAGATAAAGTTTATTAATAGAATGCGCTATGTACGATCAATAACTATTATGTACTATGTAATATTAATAACCTATAGTTGATTTAAATATCCGTACTGAATTTAATAGATTGTTGTTTAATAATTTAATGTATTATGTAATTATAGAGTTTAATGTACATGTTTATATGCTAGAATTACATAAATATATAGTAAGAATATAATTTAATGTCTTTAAACTATTAAATATTTAAGTGCATATCATTATGGTGTAACTAATTTAATGCTAGTAGTACATATATGTATATATATATATATTCAGGGAATAGTTTAAGTAGAATATCAACTTTGGGTGTTGATGGTAGGATAATAATCTTTTCCTTGAGTGTCTTAAGAGAAATGTATTCTCATTTTTGGTTTACAAGACCAGTGTATTGATAGTTATACTATGAAGACTCTTCATTTAAGTAGATAGTTTTCAATAAGGCCTGCTAGTGGGATTAAGATAAGAATAGATAGGAAGTAAAAAATTGAGGCTAGTTGGCCAATAATGATATATGGGTTTTCTACAGGTTGGCTTCCAATTCAAGTAAGAATCAACAGGTCTGATACTAGCAGTCAGAAAATACATTGACTTACAGGTCGGAATATTATGCTTCGATGTTTTGAAGTATGTAAGGAGGGTAGTAGAAATAAGATAAGAATTGATATAAATAATGCTAGAACGCCTCCTAGTTTGTTAGGGATAGACCGAAGAATTGCGTAGGCAAATAGAAAATATCATTCAGGCTTAATATGGGGTGGTGTATTTAGGGGATTAGCTGGGGTATAGTTATCTGGATCACCTAATAGGTCTGGAGAAAATAAGACTAGTAGTATTAGGCCAAGGAGTAAGAAAACTACCCCTAGAATATCTTTAAGGGTGTAGTATGGATGGAATGGGATTTTGTCAGATTCTGAAATGATTCCTGTGGGGTTATTAGAACCAGTTTCGTGAAGAAATAATAAGTGAATTATTACTATAGCTGTAATAATAAAAGGAAAAATGAAGTGAAAGGCGAAGAAGCGGGTCAGAGTAGCTTTGTCGACTGAAAATGATCCTCAGATTCACTGTACTAAATCTGTACCGATGTAGGGGATAGCGGATAATAAATTAGTAATGACTGTAGCACCTCAAAAAGATATTTGACCTCATGGCAGAACGTAACCCATAAAAGCTGTAGCTATAGTGATAATTAATAATATAACTCCAACATTTCATGTTTCATTTAATAAGTACGATCCATAATAAAGGCCTCGGCCGATATGAAGAAATAAGCATATAAAAAATATGGAGGCGCCATTAGCATGTGTATAACGAATTAATCAGCCATAGTTTACATCTCGGCAAATATGTGTAATAGATGAAAATGCTGTAAGTGTATCTGATGAATAGTGTATAGCTAAAAATAAACCTGTAATAATTTGGATAATTAAGGATAAGCTTAGTAAGGAGCCAAAATTCCATCAAGAAGAAATATTGGATGGAGCTGGTAAATCAATAAAGGAATTATTAATGATTTTTATTAGAGGATGAGTTTTTCGTATATTTATCATTAGGTTCTTGTAGTTGAGTTACAACAATGATTTTTCATATCATAGGTCACGAAATTTTTCGTGCGAGAATTATGATAATTTATATAGTATTATTATTTAGTTTAATTTTTGTGGTAGGTTTTATTAGCTTTTCTTCTAAGCCTTCGCCTATTTATGGGGGTTTTGGGTTAATTATTAGTGGTTGTTTTGGATGTGGACTGGTAATAAGTTGTGAGGGATCATTTTTAGGTTTATTAGTATTTTTAATTTATTTGGGGGGTATGTTGGTTGTATTTGGATATACAGCAGCTATAGCAATAGAGGAATACCCTGAAGTATGGTCTTCAAATAAAATTTTGTTAGGTTCATTGTTATTAGGTTGTATAAGTGAATTTTTATTCATAGCCTATGCTATTATGGGTAATAATTACGAATTATGTTATGCTCTAGATTTTGATAGTGAAGGTGATTGAGTCATCTTTGATACTGGTGATTCAGGATTTTTTAGTGAGGAAGCAATAGGGGTAACTGCATTATATAGTTATGGGTCTTGGCTGGTAGTGGTTTCTGGATGATCATTAGTGTTTTGCGTTATTATTATTATAGAAATTACTCGTGGAATTTAAATAGTTAATGGTATTAGCAGTAGAAGTATAAATATAGAGATAAAGAATGATAAGAAATATAATTTAATTAGGCCTGTTTGTTTAGATAAGGATTTAGATATTCGTTTATGAAAATTGATTAATATAAATGGTAGGTTATGTTCATATCATGATTGGTCTAATAAGGAGGAAGATATATTTTGGCTATATTTTAGGCTTATAATTGTAGGGTAACGGTGTATAATAGGAGTAAAGTAGCCTAATAGGTTTGAAAATTTGAAATTATAAGAATTATGGGGTATTTTTAGATATTGTGTTATTAAGCTTAAATCAAATGCTACTGTAAATCCAATAAAGGAAATAACTAAAGCTGTTAATTTTATATGTTGGGGCATAGTTGTTGGAGGAATAAATAGGGGGTTAATACTATACGTAAATATAAAACCTGCAAAGATGCTTCCAATCATTAGACGTTTAATGGGATTAGTTAAATGTAAGTTATTTTCATTAATTGAGGTTATAGAATTATATCGGGGAGTTTTTAGTAAAACTATAATAATTATACGGGTGCTGTAAACGGCGGTTATTGAGGTTGCAATAATTGTTATTGTTAGGGCTCAGGCGTTTGTATACGACGTATTAATAGCTTCAATAATTAGGTCTTTTGAATAAAATCCTGAAAGATAAGGTATTCCTGTTAGGGCCAGATTCCCAATGATTAAGGCAGATGATGTAAAAGGTATTGTTTTATAAACTGACCCTATCTTTCGAATATCTTGCTCGTCTTTTATATTATGAATAATTGACCCTGAGCATAAGAATAGTATAGCTTTGAAAAATGCATGTGTGCAGATATGTAGAAAGGCTATATAAGGTTGATTAATTCCGATAGTTACTATTATTAAGCCTAGTTGACTTGATGTTGAGAAAGCAATAATTTTTTTGATGTCATTTTGTGTTAAGGCACATATAGCTGTGAATAACGTAGTCATAGCCCCTAAACATATAGTTATGGTTAGGATTATAGGATTATTAGATAATATAGGATAAAATCGAATTATTAGAAAAATCCCAGCTACAACTATAGTGCTGGAATGTAACAGAGCAGAAACGGGTGTGGGGCCTTCTATTGCAGAGGGGAGTCAGGGGTGGAGGCCAAATTGAGCTGATTTTCCTGTAGCGGCTAATAAAAGGCCTATTAGGGGAATGTTGGAAGTTTCTTTAATTAATATAATTTGTTGTAAGTCTAAGGAGTTGCAGTTTAATAAAAATCACACTATTATCAGGATAAATCCAATGTCGCCAATACGGTTGTATAATATAGCTTGAAGGGCAGCTGTATTGGCGTCTGCTCGTCCATGTCATCATCCAATCAGTAGAAATGATATAATGCCTACACCTTCTCAGCCAATAAATAATTGGAATAGATTATTAGCTGTGACTAAAATTAATATTGTAGACAAAAAAATAAGTAAATATTTAAAGAATTTATTAATATTCGGGTCTGAGTTTATGTATCATATAGAAAACTCTAAGATAGATCAAGTAACAAATAAAGCTGTAGGGAGAAATAGGATAGAAAAATAGTCTAATTTGAAGCTTATAAAAATTTCTATACTTTGAATAGTTATTCAATGTCAGTTAAAAATTACTGCTTCATGCTCTGATATGATAAAACTAATTAGTGGAAATATAGACATTATGAAAGCGATTTTTACAGTTGATTTTACATGGATAGGGAAATTTTGTATATTATAGTTAGGATTAAAAGATAAAAGAATAGGGAAATTTATAATTATGAGAGTAATTAGAATAGTGGATGCTATCATAATTTACTTTTATTTGGAGTTGCACCAATTTTTTGGTTCCTAAGACCAATGGATTACTGTCATCCTCTAAAAAGTGAAAAAGCCACAAATATTAAATGTGGGTATAAGAGTTAGCAGTTCTTAAAACCTTTTTCGGTAAATAAGAGATTAATACTCTGATTTTAGATTCACAATCTAGCGTTTTTGTAAACTATATTTACATAAGGTATTACCAATAATAATATAAGGTTTAATAATTAGTAATATTAGAGGAATAACATGTAGAATTATAAGTAAATTTTCTCGTGTGAATGATGGTTTAATATTAATAATATGATGAGAGGGTGATCCTCGTTGTGTAATAATTAATATATGTAAAGTGTATCCTACTGTAATTAGTATATTTAGTCCTGTGAGCATAATAGTAAATTTAGATCAAGAATAAAGTGATACTAGGATTAAGAATTCACCAATTAAATTAATAGTTGGGGGGAGGGCTAAATTATTTAAGCAGGCAATTAATCATCATGTTGCTATTAAAGGCAGAGTGATGAGTAGGCCTCGGGTAAGGATTATAGTGCGGCTATGGGTACGTTCATAATTGGTATTAGCTAAGCAGAATATTATAGAGGAAGTTAGGCCATGGGCAATTATTAAGATGGTAGCTCCTATGTAACTAAGGGGGGTTTGAATTATAATTGCTGCGATGACTAAGGCTATATGACTTACTGATGAGTAAGCAATTAATGATTTTAAATCAGTTTGACGGAGACAAATGCAGCTAGTTATAATTATACCTCATAAGGAGAGTATAATAAAGGGATAATATATAGTGCTAGTAATAGGAGCTGTTAATACGTTAATTCGTATTATTCCATATCCCCCTATTTTTAATAAAATAGCAGCTAGGACTATGGAACCTGCAATTGGGGCTTCGACATGGGCTTTAGGTAATCATAGATGAATTCCATATAATGGTATTTTTACTATAAAAGCTATTATACATGATAATCATAAGAGCGAATTTGATCAATTTATTGCATAATAATTTGAAGTTAGGCTTATAAAGACAAAATGTGTAGAATAATTTATTTCTTTTAAATATAGTAACGCTACTAATAGGGGAAGAGATCCTATCAAAGTGTAGAAGAGGAAATAAGATCCAGCACTAAGGCGTTCAATTTGATTCCCCCATCGTGTAATAATAACTAAAGTAGGAATTAGAGTAGCTTCAAACAGAATATAAAATAAAAATATTTCTGATGCTGTAAATGTTATAATAAGTAAGATTTGTAGGGAAATTAATATAGAGATGTAGAGTTTTTTTTGATTAAAATTTTCTTTTTGCAGATGATGTTGACTTGCAATAATTATTAAAGGGAGAAGTCATGTGGTTAAAATAAGTAGTGGTGCTGAAATATTGTCTGAAAAATAGGTAATAGAGAAGCTTGTTCATATATAATATTGTTTGTTTAAATATATTAAGCTTGTTAAAGCAATTAAGAAGCTATATAGGGTGATATTAATTCATAAGTGTTTATTTTTAGATAGTCATGTGAGGGGGATAAGTATAATAGTCGGTATAATTACTTTTAACATTTTAATAAGTTTAAATTTTGTACATAATCATTACCGTAGTAATTAAATATTTTTACTAATAGTGCTAGGCCTAGTGCTGCTTCACAGGCAGCGAACACTAAGATAACTAACGGTATCATGTATGTTGTGGTAAAATGCATGTTGAGTGAAACAATAGAGATAAAAATATATGTAGCTAGTATTGTGCCTTCAAGACATAATAGGGAGGATATTAGATGATGGCGATAAAGTAATGTGCCAATTAAAGCAACTGAAAATGCCATTATTACATTTATAAGTATAATAGACATTTGGTAATTATGATATTATTCATAGTCTAATGAGTCGAAATCATTGATTTTAATTTAAACTAATTACCTTATTCATTTCATTCAAGTCCTTCTTTTATTCATTCGTAAGCTAGGCTAGAGGCTAGAGCTATAATTAGAATAAGAACAATTATAATTGATATAGTTGTATTTGATGAGTTTATTAATCAAGGAATAGGTAGGAGTAAGGCGATTTCTAAGTCGAATAATAAAAATGTAATTGCTACTAAAAAGAATTTTATTGAGAAAGGCAGGCGTGCTGATCCTAAGGGATCAAATCCGCATTCGTAAGGGCTAACTTTTTCTGCATGTGCATTTAGTTGAGGTAATGTGAAAGCGATAATTACTAATATAATGGCTAAGGTAGAGTTTGATAAGATTATAATTATTATAGTAATTACCCTTTCTCGAAAAAATATCGAGTCTAACTGATTGGAAGTCAATTGTACAGTGGTGTGCATACTAAAAGGGTAAGATCCTCATCAGTAAATAGAAACGTAAAGAAATAATCAAACTACATCTACAAAGTGTCAATATCAAGCTGCAGCTTCGAATCCGAAGTGATGATTAGATGTAAAATGATATTTTAATTGGCGTACTAGGCAAATAAAGAGAAAGGATGAGCCAATAATTACGTGAAATCCGTGAAATCCTGTAGCTATGAAGAATGTAGAACCGTAAACACTATCAGCGATTGTGAAGGAAGTCTCGTGGTATTCTATAACTTGAAGAAGCGTGAAATATAAACCTAAACTAATTGTAATAATTAGAGCTTGAATAGCATTAGTACGGTTTTTTTCAAGGATACTATGATGGGCTCATGTAACAGATACACCTGAAGCTAGAAGTACGGCTGTATTAAGTAAAGGAACTTCAAGTGGGTTAAGTGGGTTAATTCCTGCAGGGGGTCAGTAACCACCTAGTTCTGTTGTGGGTACTAAACTAGAGTGATAAAATGCTCAGAAAAACCCTGTAAAAAATAATACTTCTGAGATAATAAACAGAATTATACCATAGCGTAGTCCTTTTTGAACAGTAAGGGTATGATGGCCTTGAAATGTTCCTTCACGAATAATATCTCGTCATCATTGGAATATAGTAAGAATATTGGTGATTAAACCTAGGCTCAGGAGAAATATTGAATTAAAATGAAATCATATTATAAGTCCTGAAGTAATTAATAGGGCAGATAAGGCTCCTGTTAGAGGTCAGGGGCTAGGGTTAACTATGTGATAAGCATGTATTTGGTGTGTCATTATGTGTTATCATGTAAATAAAGGCTAACTAAAAGCGTGAAGACGTAAGCTTGAATAAAGGCTACTGCAATTTCCAAGATAGTTAATAAAATAAGAATAATTAGTGTAAATATAGCTGCGGTAGGGCTAATTGTTAAAAGGTTTAATACTGCAGTTCCAATTAAGTGAATTAATAAATGTCCTGCTGTAATATTAGCAGTTAGTCGAATAGCCAGGGCTATAGGTTGAATAAGAAGGCTAATTGTTTCGATAATAATTAGTATAGGAATGAGAGGAAGTGGTGTACCTTGAGGAAGAAAATGGGCTAATGAATTTTTTAGTTTTAGTCGGAACCCTATAATAACAGCTCCAGCTCACAAGGGGATTGCTATACCTAAATTTATTGAAAGTTGGGTTGTTGGTGTGAAGGAGTGAGGTAAAAGGCCTAAGATGTTTGATGATGCAATAAATATTATTAGAGATGTTAATAGTAATGTTCAAGTTTGACCTTTATGATTATGATTATTTATTATTTGTTTAGTAGTGTTTTTAATTATTCATTGCTGTAGTATTGTAATACGATTATTGAAAAGTCGTGTATGTTTGGTAAATAGGAGACTAGGAAGTATAGTAATAAGAATGGCTATTGGAATACCTAGAAGTGTGGGGGTAATGAAAGGGGTAAATAAATTTTCGTTCATTTGTATTCTCAAGGCTTAAAGGAGTGATTTAGAGCATGTTTTTTTGTTTCTATATTATTATAAGTCTTATATGAGTTAATTTTTAGCTGTATGATAATAAAAAGGGTTAAAAATATAGCTAAAATTATTGTAAATCATGAGGATGTATCTAATTGAGGCATTAACACTAAGGGAAATTTAAATTTCCTTTCTTTAACTTAAAAGGTTAATGCTACTAGCTTCTTAGTGATTAAATAATTGATGATGATCATTTTTCGAAGTAAGTAAGAGGAATAGCTTCAATAGTGATTGGTATAAAGCTATGATTGGCTCCACAAATTTCTGAACACTGGCCATAGTATACTCCAGGTCGGGTAATTATTAGAGTAGCCTGATTTAGTCGGCCAGGAATAGCATCTGTTTTAATCCCCAGAGAGGGGACTGCTCAAGAGTGAAGTACATCTTCTGATGAAATTAGAATGCGGGTCGTAGTATCTGTCGGGAGAATAATACGATTATCTACTTCTAAAAGTCGAAATATGCCAAGGTCAAGATCTGAAGTGGGAATTATGTACGAATCTAGAGATAAATCTTCAAAATCTGAATATTCATAACTTCAATATCATTGGTGACCTAAGGTTTTTATTGTAAGTGAAGGGTCATTTATTTCATCTATTATATATAGAATGCGCAAGGAAGGTAAAGCAATTAAAATGAGAATTACTGCAGGAAGAATTGTTCATACAGTTTCAATTTCTTGAGCATCTACTGTACTTGTATGAATAAGTTTTGTTGTAAGTATAGCAGTAATAATATATAAAACTAGTGAACTAATAAGAAATACAATTATTAAAGTGTGGTCGTGGAAGTAGAGAAGTTCTTCTATAATGGGTGAAGAGGCATCTTGTAAACCTAATTCTAAGGAGTAAGCCATAAGAGAAATAAAGGGCTATAACCTTTAATTTTACTTTGACAAAGTAATGTATTCGTTAATACTAAAATCTCTTGTTTTGAGAAAGTTATAGTGGTTATAAAATTGGCTTGAAACCAGTTCTTGGGGGTTCAATTCCTTCCTTTCTTATTTTGCTAACACATATGTTGGTTCTTCAAATGTATGGTATGGGGGAGGGCATCCATGTAATCATTCAATATTTGAACTTGTAAATTCAATTTTAAGAATTTCTCGTTTTGCAGCAAATGCTTCTCAAATTAAAAATACTATAAATATTACGGCTGTTAGTGAAATAAAGGATCCTATTGATGATACAGTATTTCATGTTGTATAGGCATCAGGATAATCTGAGTATCGACGAGGTATTCCTGCTAACCCAAGAAAATGTTGGGGGAAAAAGGTAATATTTACGCCTATGAATATAATAATAAAATGGATTTTGGCTCAAGTATCATTGAGTGAATAGCCTGTAAATAAAGGAAATCAATGAATAAATCCTCCAATAATGGCAAATACAGCCCCTATAGATAGTACATAGTGAAAATGTGCTACAACATAGTAAGTGTCGTGAAGGACGATATCTAATGATGAATTGGCTAAAACAATTCCTGTTAGACCTCCAACGGTAAATAAAAAGATGAAACCTAAAGCCCACATTATTGCTGGTGACCATTTAATATGGCCTCCGTGAAGTGTTGCTAGTCAGCTAAACACTTTTACTCCTGTAGGGATGGCAATAATTATAGTAGCTGATGTAAAGTATGCTCGAGTATCAACATCTAGACCTACAGTGAATATATGGTGGGCTCATACAATAAACCCTAAGAATCCAATAGATATTATGGCTCATACTATTCCTATGTAACCAAAGGGTTCTTTTTTACCTGAATAGTAGGCTACAATATGAGAAATAATACCGAACCCCGGAAGAATTAGAATATAAACTTCAGGATGGCCAAAAAATCAAAATAAGTGTTGGTATAGGATAGGGTCACCTCCTCCAGAGGGGTCAAAAAAAGTTGTATTAAGATTACGGTCTGTTAATAGTATAGTAATACCTGCGGCTAGAACTGGGAGGGCTAGAAGTAAAAGGATAGCTGTGATTAAGATGGATCAGACAAATAAGGGGGTTTGATATTGGGATATAGCAGGTGGTTTCATATTAATAATAGTAGTAATAAAATTAATTGCTCCTAAAATAGATGAAACCCCAGCAAGATGTAGAGAGAAAATAGCTAGGTCTACAGAAGAGCCTGCATGAGCTATGTTACCTGCTAATGGAGGATAAACAGTTCAACCGGTGCCTACTCCTGCTTCCACTATAGAAGATGCAAGAAGAAGAATAAATGAAGGAGGTAGTAGTCAGAAGCTTATATTATTTATTCGAGGGAAGGCTATATCAGGAGCCCCAATTATGAGAGGCACTAGCCAGTTACCAAAACCACCTAATATAATAGGTATAACCATAAAGAAGATTATAACAAAAGCATGAGCTGTAACGATAACATTGTAAATTTGATCATCTCCTAATAAAGCTCCCGGTTGGCCGAGCTCTATTCGGATTAATAGGCTAAGGGAGGTGCCCACTATTCCTGCTCAGGCTCCAAATAGTAGGTAGAGGGTACCAATATCTTTATGATTCGTAGAGAAAAGTCAGCGTGAGATAAACATAGGTAAAATGGCCGAGATATAGGTATTAGACTGTAAATCTAAACACAGAGGTACAGGTCCTCTTTTTACCATAGCTCCGTAGTGTATAAACATATTGAATTGCAAATTCTAAGAAGCAGAAATATATTGCTGCCGGGGCTTCTCCCGCCTCCTTTCTTTTTAAAAAGGCGGGAGAAGTAGGTTGAAACCGAATTGTAGAGGTGTTTAGCTGTTAACTAAGTTTTTACGGGATAGAGGCCCGTCAATCTAGTGAGGATTTAGCTTAATGAAAGTGGTTGATTTGCATTCAATTGATATAGGAATATAATCTTGTAATCCTTAAGTTCAGAAATTAGATTGGGGAATACCTACTTAGAGCTTTGAAGGCTCTCGGTCTATTTAACCTAAATTTCTATAAATAGATATTAATAAATATTGGTGAGAGGGGAAGTATTATAATAGAAGCTACAGATAGAATAATGATAATTAGTGAATGTTTATTTAATTTTGTATGTTGTCAGTTTAATTTAATATTATTTATTGATGGGAATATAGTTAGTGATGTGGAGTAAATTAGTCGTAAGTAAAAAAATAGATTAATTAGGGCTAGTATTAATATGATCAATGCTATAGTCACATTATCATTTTTAATTAATTCTTGGGTTACTATTCATTTAGGTAAAAATCCAGTTAGTGGTGGTAATCCACCTAGGGATAGAAGGATTAGTATTAGAATTAAGGCTATTAAGGGTGATTTATTTCAGATAAGTGATAGGCTTGCAATATTAGTAGAGGAATTATTTTTGAAGATGAAGAATAATGTGACAGTTATTATTAAGTAAATAATAAGATTAATAACTATAATATTTGGATTATAACATAAAATAGCTATTATTCATCCTATATGAGAAATTGATGAGAAAGCCATTATTTTTCGTAGTTGAGTTTGATTTAAGCCACCTCATCCTCCTAGTATAATAGATAGGAGGGCTGAAATAAGTATAATATAAATGTTTAGTGATATATGAAGTGAATATAGGATTGATAGTGGTGCAATTTTTTGTCAGGTTAGGAGGATTATGCTTGAGTTTAGGGGCAGTCCTTGGGCTACTTCAGGAAGTCACATGTGAAAAGGAGCAGCTCCAAGTTTTATTAATATTGAAATTGTAATGATAGAAGATAAGATATCGTTGGTACAAGTGATGGCTCATTGTCCTGTTAGTACTAGGTTAATTGAAACTGATATTATTAATATAATTGAGGCTGTAGCTTGGACTAAGAAATATTTGATTGCAGATTCTGTAGATCGAGGGTTTTGCTTATTTATTATAATAGGAATTATTGCTATTAAATTTATTTCAAAACCTACTCAAATTAGGAGTCAGTGAGAGCTAATTAATACTATGATTGTACCTATTGTTAATATAAAATAAATGAATAATGCTAAGATCGGATTCATTTCTAGTACGGGAAGGAATAAACCAACATTTTCGGGGTATGGGCCCGATAGCTTAATTAGCTGACCTTACTAGGATGTAGTGAAATTAGGTAGCACGGAGAATTTTGAATTCTTATGAGTAGGTTCGATTCCTATTGTCCTAGAAATAAGAGGATTTAAACCTCTATTATTTACTCTATCAAAGTAATTCTTTTGTCAGACATATTTCTTTATTGAGGAGGAAAGCTTGCTAATGTAATTGGTAATGATGTATATCATATGCATAGGGCTAGCGTAAGTGGGAGAAAATTTTTTCATAGAAGATGTATTAGTTGATCATAACGGAATCGAGGGTATGATGCTCGTACTCATAAAAATAATGTTGTTATTAGAAGAACTATGGGAATAAATTTTATAGTAAATATTTCAGGTGAGTAAATATTGTTAGATGGGGCTAAAAATAAAATGACTGTTAGAGCATTTATTATAATAATATTAGCATATTCAGCTAAAAAAAATAATGCGAATGGGCCTGCTGCGTATTCTACATTAAAGCCTGAGACTAATTCTGATTCACCTTCTGTGAGGTCGAAAGGGGCCCGATTAGTCTCGGCTAGGGTGGAAATAAATCATATTATTATTAGAGGTCAGGTTGATGTAAGTAGTCATGAGTTTTCTTGGGTATATATAAAATTATTAAGTGAGAAGGATCCGTTAAATATTAGAAGAGACAATAGGATAATGGCTAGTGTTACTTCATATGAAATTGTCTGGGCTACTGCTCGGAGGCCTCCAATTAATGCATATTTTGAGTTTGATGCTCATCCAGATCATAAAATGGAGTAGACTGCTAAACTGGATAGAGCTAGGATAAATAATAGATTTAAGTTAATATTAACTAATGATTGGGGTATAGGTAGGGGTACCCATAATATTAGAGCCAAAGTAATAGCTAAAATAGGGGCTGTGATAAATAAAAACATAGATGATGTAATGGGGAGAATTGGTTCTTTAGTAAATAGTTTTACTGCATCTGCAATTGGCTGGAGGAGCCCAAAAGGTCCTACAATGTTAGGACCTTTACGTAATTGTATGTAGCCTAATACTTTACGTTCAATTAGTGTAAGAAATGCTACTGCTAATAAGATGGGGATAATAAGACATATAATATTAATTATTAATATGTGTTAGAGAGAGGATTTGAACCTCTGGTTATAAAGTTTTAAGTTTTATGCAATTACCGGGCTCTGCCACACTAACAAGCCCTTATTTTGGGCTTAATAACTATAGAGTTGAAGTATAGCAGTCTAGATTAAGATTAAGTCATCTATATCTGCTTAAGGCTCTGATGTATCAGTTGGCCTTGTTTCTCTGGTCCTTTCGTACTAGGAGAAACATTCAATAGATAGAAACCGACCTGGATTACTCCGGTCTGAACTCAGATCACGTAGGACTTTAATCGTTGAACAAACGAACCTTTAATAGCTGTTACACCATTGGGATGTCCTGATCCAACATCGAGGTCGTAAACCCTATTGTCGATATGAACTCTTGAATAGGATTGCGCTGTTATCCCTAGGGTAACTTGTTCCGTTGATCAGTAGAATTTACTGGGTCAATAAATGATCATGTTTTGACTTGTAGGTCTAAAATTATAATCATTCGGAGGTTTATTTGTTCTCCGAGGTCACCCCAACCAAAGTTTACAACTAGTTAATTTATTTATATACCCTTAGATTACTATAAGTTGGTTTTAGTTGTTATACTAAAGCTCCATAGGGTCTTCTCGTCTTATTGTAGTATTCCCGCCTTTTCACGGGAAGGTCAATTTCACTGATTTAGGTCAGGAGACAGTTAAGCTCTCGTGAAGCCATTCATGCGAGTCCTTAATTAAAGAACAAGTGATTATGCTACCTTTGCACGGTCAGGATACCGCGGCCGTTAAACTATGTCACTGGGCAGGCAGTGCCTCTAATACTTGATATGCTAGAGGTGATGTTTTTGGTAAACAGGCGGGGCTTGTGTTTGCCGAGTTCCTTCTGACCTATTTAATCTTTCCTTAAGTGCATACCTGTGTTGGGCTAACAATTTATAAAATGGTTATTTAATTAATGAATTTACCCATTAGATTGTTAACTATCAGTGAGATATTCGATCTGATATAAAATCATGCTAGGAGAAAATTTTTCTTGTTACTCATATTAGCAGTATTTCTTCTATTAAAATAATAGATTAGTCCAATTAATAAATCAGGAGTTGGAAGTTGATTTTGGTATTAAGTTAGTGAAATTTGTTGAGCTTTAACGCTTTCTTAATTGATGGCTGCTTTTAGGCCTACTATGTTTATTAGTGCATAAATACTCTCTGATTAGGGTTGTATCCCTTATTCTAAGAGCTGTCCCTCTTAGAATTATCTTTTAAATTTACAATTTATTATCTATTATATAGGTAAATTTAAAGTTGAACTAAAATTCTTATTTGGACAACCAGCTATCACCAGGCTCGATAGGCATTTCACCTCTATCTAGTAATCTTCTCACTATTTTGCCACATAGATGAGTTAACTCAGAAAGTTGTTATTAGATAGCTCGTCTGGTTTCGGGGTAATTAGCTTTAGTTCTCTTTGTTAATTTTTTTCTGGCTAAATCATTATGCAAAAGGTACAAGGTTTAATCTTTGCTATTTTTTACTTTCAATTACTCTTTCAATCATTCCCTTACGGTACTTTTTCTATTGCGCTATTTGAATTTTCTATCTCCTATACTGGTAAATTTTAAATGAATGTTTTAATTAAATTTAATAGGCTAATAAGTAGTTATAATTTAGTAGGCTAGAATTAGTTCGAAGTGTCCATATAATTAGAATTTCCTGGGTGTAAGGCAGTCGCTTTATCTTAAGCTACACTCCGATAGTCCAAGTACACTTTCCAGTATACTTACCTTGTTACGACTTATCTCTTCTTGTATATTATTATCACTATAACATTAATTATTCAGATGTATGACTTGAAATACTTGAAGAGGGTGACGGGCGGTGTGTGCATGCTTCATTGCCAAATTCAATTAAGCACTCTACTCTTAATTTACTGCTAAATCCTCCTTCAATTTATAATTTCATATTAATTTCCGTTATACTTTTTTAAAAAGAATGTAGCCCATTTCATCCCAATCTATAGGCTGCACCTTGACCTAACTTATTTATGCTTAAAATCATTGCGCTTACTTTTATTCCTTTTTAGGGTTCGCTGAAGATGGCGGTATAAAGGCTGAATTAGCAAAGATTGGTGAGGTTGATCGGGGTTTATCGATTACAGAACAGGCTCCTCTAGGGGGTATAAAGCACCGCCAAGTCCTTTGAGTTTTAAGCTGTGGCTCGTAGTTCTCTGGCGTACAATTTTGTTAAGTAACTGTCTAAGTTTAGGGCTAAGCATAATAGGGTATCTAATCCTAGTTTGGGTCTTAGCTCACGTGTAATAAGATCTTATGAAATCACTTTTGTAGTTGTTTTTGCTTATGAACTGAGCTTTTTACAGCTAAGTCATTTTTTAATTTCATTGTATTAATATCCTAAACACTCTTTACGCCGATTTCCTATTATCATGGGTTAATCGTATGACCGCGGTGGCTGGCACGAGATTTACCAACCCTAAATTAATATGACTTAGTCAAACTTTCGTTTATAGCTCAATATTTATCACTGCTGTTTCCCGTGGGGGTGTGGTTAAGCAAGATGTCATAAGCAACATATATGTGTACTTGATATCCGCTCCTTTATACCTTTAATAGGGTTAGAGGGCATTTGCACTGGGTAGCTGATACTTGCATGTGTAATTCTATTAATAGAAAATAGGAAGGCTGGGACCAGACCTTTAGTTTCTTGTTTACGGGGTATAAACCCTTCTAAGCATTTTCAGTGCTTTGCTTTAATTTTAAGCTACGTTAAC